GTTCCCGTAGTTGAGAACAACAATAGCTTTTCAAGCTGTAGTCCTTGGGATTAATCCAAGCGGGAATACATGACTTATTTTGTGATATTTCTTGGGGTTAGTTTTATGTTAGGGGTTCTGGCTGTGGCCTCCAATCCCTCTCCCTATTATGGTGTGGTGGGATTGGTGTTGGCGTCTGTAGTCGGATGTGGGTGATTAGTGAGTTTGGGCGTTTCTTTTATTTCTTTGGTGTTGTTTATGATTTATTTGGGGGGGATACTAGTGGTTTTTGTTTATTCAGTGTCTTTAGCGGCTGACCCTTACCCTGAGGCTTGGGGGGATTGACGGGTGGTGGGGTATGGGTTAGGTTTTGTCCTTGTTGTCTGTGTGGGGGCGGTTATGGGTGGATTTATTGATTTTTGGAAGGTTGGGGTGATTACTGTTGATGGTGGGGGGGTGTCTTTTGTTCGATTAGATTTTAGTGGGGTGGCGGTGTTTTACTCGTGGGGGGTAGGGTTATTTTTAGTGGCGGGGTGGGGTTTGTTGTTGGCATTGTTTGTTGTGTTGGAGCTTGTACGAGGGCTATCTCGGGGGACGATTCGGGCGGTTTAGGGGTTTCAGAGAATAGTTTATTTAAAATACCAGCTTTGGGAGCTGGAGAGAGAGGTTTAAGTCCTTTTTTTCTGATACTCTAAGAAGGGTGCGGCCTTCAGTTTTTGGTTTACAAGACCAATGTTTTTTATAAACTATTAGAGTATTTAGTGGTAGAGTATTTTGTTTTCTAGGGCGCCAATTAAGGGGAAGAGGAGAAGTAGGATGGTGAAGTAGGAGAGTGATGCAATTTGGCCGATGAAAATGAATGGGTGTTCTACTGGTTGGCTTCCCACTCAGGTTAGGATAAGGAGGTTGGCTACTAGGGCCCAGAATAGGATTTGGGAGAGAGGGCGGAATGTTATGGAACGTTGTTTAGATTTGTGGAGGAAGGGGATAACAAGGAGGATAAGTACTGATGCTGTTAGGGCTAGGACGCCTCCGAGTTTGTTTGGGATTGAGCGTAGGATGGCATAGGCAAAAAGGAAGTATCATTCTGGCTTAATGTGGGGTGGAGTTACTAGCGGGTTTGCTGGGGTGAAGTTTTCTGGGTCCCCTAGGAAGTTTGGTGAGAATAGAGTTAATGTGAGGAGGGGAGTAAGTATGAGTGCAAGGCCTAGGACATCTTTGAGAGAATAGTAAGGGTGGAATGGGATTTTGTCAGAGCTAGATGAGATGCCTAGTGGGTTGTTTGAACCTGATTCATGGAGAAATATGAGGTGAATGGTGGTGATTCCTGCGATTAGGAAGGGGAGGAGGAAATGTAGGGCAAAGAATCGGGTGAGAGTTGGGTTGTCAACAGAGAATCCGCCTCAGGCTCACTCTACTAAGGCTTGTCCGATGTAGGGAATTGCTGAGAATAGGTTTGTAATGACAGTAGCGCCTCAGAATGATATTTGTCCTCATGGGAGTACGTATCCTACGAAGGCGGTTGCTATGAGTGTGAGGAGGAGGAGTACTCCTGTGTTTCAAGTCTCTTTGAACAGGTAGGAGCCGTAGTAAAAGCCTCGTCCGATGTGAAGGAAGATGCAGATGAAGAAAAATGAAGCACCGTTTGCGTGGAGGTTGCGGATGAGTCAACCGTATTGTACGTTTCGGCATGTGTGGGCAATTGAAGAGAAAGCGAGAGAGGTGTCTGCGGTGTAATGTATGGCCAGTAGGAGGCCAGTGAGGATTTGGGTAGTGAGGCATATTGCTAGTAGGGAGCCAAAGTTTCATCAGGCAGAGATGTTGGGTGGGGTGGGGAGGTCGATTAGGGAGTTGTTAATTATTTTTAATAGGGGATGTGATTTTCGGATGTTGGGTGCCATTAGTTTATTTTTGGGTGAGGAGGATTGTTATGAGGATTGTGAGGGCGAATGACCCTAGGTAGGGTTTGATTAGGCCTGTATGAAGTGTAGTTGATGTCTTGCTTATAATAAGGTTGAGGTTAGCAAGGCCTTCAGGGCCTATTTTTTTGAACAATGTTATGTCGATTAGGTGGGAGGCAATTTTTTGTCCAGTAAGAAGAAAAGTTATGGGGTGGGTTCGATGGGTGAGAGAGTTGAAGTAGCCTAATGAGGAGGAGAAATTTATGAGGGGATTTTGTTTAGGGGGTGTGGGTGAATGGGATGAGTTTGAGAGTTCTAGGGCGAGAATAATTCCTAGGATTGAGATGACGATGGCAGTGGTTTTTGTGGTGAGTGGTATGGTTATTGGGGGTGTTTTTGTGGGCAGAATGAGGGATGAGATTAGTAAGCCCGCTATGATGCTACCCAGGGCTAATCGGGTGATTGGTAGGATTGCTAGGGGTGTATTTTCGTTGGTTGGTGTGATTGTTATGGTTCGGTTATGTCCTGATTGGACTAGTAGGGTTATGCGTAAGCTGTAGGTTGCAGTGAAGGATGTAGCTAGGAGTGTGAGCAGGAGGGCTCAGGAGTTGATGTAGGAGGTGTTTAGGTTTTCGATAATTAAGTCTTTTGAGTAGAAACCGGCTAGGAATGGAGTGCCTATTAGGGCGAGGTTTCCGATAGTCAGGCAGGAGGTAGTTGTTGGGAGGGTTTTTTGTAGGTAGCCTATTTTGCGGATGTCTTGTTCTCCATTTAGGCTGTGGATGATTAGGCCGGAGCACAGGAAAAGTATAGCTTTGAAGAAGGCGTGGGTTGAGATGTGTAGAAAGGCTAATTGGGGAAGGTCTAGTCCGATTGTGACTATTATGAGGCCTAGTTGGCTTGAGGTGGAGAAAGCGATAATTTTTTTGATGTCATTTTGAGTGAGGGCGCAGGTAGCAGCGAATAGTGTTGATAGGGCGCCTAGGCATAGGCATATGGTTAGGGCTATTTTATTTGAGGTCAGGAGGGGGTGGGTTCGGATGAGTAGAAAAATTCCGGCTACTACTATGGTGCTGGAGTGGAGTAGGGCAGAAACTGGGGTTGGACCTTCTATTGCTGCTGGGAGTCATGGGTGGAGGCCAAATTGGGCTGATTTCCCTGTGGCTGCTAGGATTAAGCCGAGGAGGGGGAGGGTGGGTGTTTGGTTAGGTTGAATGGTTTGTTGGATTTCTCAGGTGTTTAATGTTGAGGCTAGTCATGCTATGCTTAGGATAAGGCCAATGTCTCCGATTCGGTTGTAGATTATAGCTTGTAGAGCAGCTGTGTTGGCTTCAGCTCGTCCTTGTCATCAGCCAATAAGAAGGAATGATATGATCCCTACTCCTTCTCATCCAATAAATAAGAGGAACATGTTGTTTGCGACAGTTAATGTTAGTATGGCAATAAGGAAGGTAAGGAGGAGGGTGAAGAATTTTGTGATAGATGGTTCGGAGGCCATGTATCATGAAGCGAATTCTAAGATAGATCAGGTTACGAATAGTGCAATAGGGAAGAACGTTGTGGAGTATAGGTCTATTTTGAGGGAGATGGGGATTTTGAAGTTTTGAATGGGTTGTCATTCTCAGAAGGTGTTAATATTTTCTAGTCCTGAGTAGATGAAAATGGTTGATGGAATGAGGCTAATTAGGAAGGCAATTTTAATGGTTTTGGAGATTGATTGTGGGGAGTTTTTGAAGTTAAATAGTAGTGATAGAATGATTGGGGTGAGGAGGGTAAGTAGAACAAGTAGTATGGATGTGTTTAGGAGTAGAACCAATTCCATTACTTTTACTTGGAGTTGCACCAAGATGAGTGGTTCCTAAGACCAATGGATTGCTTTTATCCTTTAAAAGTTAAGGGGGCCGAGGTTTAAAGCTCGGGTGCAGGAATTAGCAGTTCTTGCTGATTTCATCCACCCCTTGGCAGATAAGGAGGTTTAAACTCCTATTTTTAGAATCACAATCTAATGTTTGGGTTAAACTATATTTGCATAAAGGGGTTCCTGAAATTAGTTCTGGTTTGAGGATGAGGGTTAGTATTGGGGCGATGTGTAGTGTTATGAGAAGGTGCTCTCGTGTGTTTGAGTTTGGTGTTGTTGTAATGTGGGTTGGTAAGGTTCCTCGTTGGGTAGATAGTAATATGTGTAAGGTGTAGGAGGCAGTTAGCAGTGTTGCGATTCCGGTTAGGATAATTGTGGGGGGAGATCAGTTAAAAAGGGCGATTATAATTGTTAGTTCTGCTATTAGGTTTGTTGTTGGAGGCAGAGCCATATTGGTTAGGTTAGCTAGAAGTCATCATGTGGATATTAGTGGTAGGAGGGGTTGAAGGCCTCGTGTGAGGATGAGAATGCGGCTATGTGTTCGTTCATAGTTTGTGTTTGCTAAACAGAAAAGGAGGGAGGATGTAAGTCCGTGGGAGATTATAAGAATTATTGCTCCTGAGAATGATCATTGAGTTTGGATTATGCTTGCAGCGATTACTAACCCCATATGGCTTACGGATGAGTAAGCAATTAGTGATTTTAAATCTGTTTGGCGTAGACAGATCAGGCTAGTTATTAAGGCGCCTCATAGGGATAAAGTAAGGAAGGGGTAGTGTAGATGGTTGTACATTGGTTGTATTAGCAAAGTTGTTCGTATGATGCCGTATCCGCCTAGTTTTAGTAGTAAGGCGGCAAGTAGTATGGAGCCTGCGATTGGTGCCTCTACGTGGGCTTTGGGAAGTCATAGGTGTAAGCCGTATAGGGGTGCTTTAACTATAAATGCTATTAGGAGGGCTAGGCTAGATAGTAGGGTTGTTCATGAAGCTGGTGGGTTAGGGTGAATAAGTTTTAGGATTGGTAGTTGGAGTGTTCCTACTTCTGAGTGAAGGCAGAGGAAGGAGATTAGTAGGGGTAATGAGCTAATTAGGGTGTAAAATAGGAGGTAAATTCCTGCACTAAGACGTTCGGGTTGGTTTCCTCAACGCGTGATAAGGATGAGGGTTGGGATTAGTGTTGCTTCAAATGAGATGTAAAATAGTATTAGTTCTGTTGCTGAGAAGGCTAGGATGATGAAGGGTTGGATAATAATTAGGGTAGAGATAAATATTTGTTTGCGTACATGAGGTTCATGTTGTAGGTGGCCTTGGCTAGCTAGGATTATGAGGGGGAGGAATCAGCAGGAGAGAACTAATAATGGGGTTGAGATTTGGTCAGAGGCTGTCCAGGGGGTTAAGTTTTTTAGTGGGTAGTATGATGGAGTTAATCAATGCAGGCTGATTAAGGAGATTAGGAGGCTGTATGTTGTGGTGTTAGTTCATATAGATTTTGTTGGTGATAAGAGGGTTATTGGTAGAAGTATGGTTGTTGGTAGGATGATTTTTAGCATTGTAGGAGGTTAAGGTTGTGTAGGTGATCAGAACCGTGTGTTCGGGTTGAGGCTACTAGTATGGCTAGGCCGGTACTAGCTTCGCATGCTGAAAAGGCTAGTATTAGGATTGGTACCAGGGTAAATGATGGGGTTTGATTCTCAACGGATCAGATTGAGAGGGGGAGGAACATGGATAATATTATGCTTTCTAGGCATAGAAGGGCAGAGATGAAGTGGGTTCGGTGAAATGCTAATCCTAGGCTGCTGAATGTGAATGCAGAGTAGAAGCTGAAGTGCAGGGGAGACATGAGAAAGTTATAGGGGTGTATCTATAATTTGCTGGGCCGAAACCAGCTGTCTTGGTTAGACTAACTTTCTATTATTCTGCCCATTCTAAGCCTCCTTGAGTTCATTCGTAGATGAGGCCCAATGTAAGTAAGGTGATGATGATAGAGGTTCATATAAGTGTTGTGACGGGTGAATGGAGTTGGATGGCTCATGGAAGGGGGAGGAGTAAGGCGATCTCTAGGTCAAATAAGAGGAATAGAATGGCTACTGAGAAAGAATCGAATTGAGAATGGAAGTCGGGCTGAGCCTAGGGGGTCGAATCCGCATTCGTACGGTGATAGTTTCTCTGTATCAGGGTTGGTTTGGGCAAGTCAGAAGTTTATAAGGGTTAGAATGGTGCTAAGAATGAAGGACAAGGATAGTATGAATGTGAGTGTGTTCATTGCTCTTCTCCGGGCTGTTACCGGATTTTAGAGATTGGAAGTCAATTGTAATTAGTATACTAGAAGAGCAGGATCCTCATCAGTATATTGACATATATAGGAACAGTCAGATGACATCTACGAAATGTCAGTATCAGGCTGCTGCTTCAAATCCAAAGTGGTGATTTGATGTAAAATGGAATTTAACGAGCCGTAGGAGGCAGATTGTTAAGAATGATGAGCCGATGATTACGTGTAAGCCGTGAAATCCTGTGGCGACGAAAAAGGTGGAGCCGTAGACGCTATCGGCGATTGAGAATGAAGCTTCGTGATATTCTATGGCCTGGAGGGCGGTGAAATAGAAGCCTAAGATGATTGTAAGGGTGAGTGCATGGATGGCTTGTTTTCGGTTTCCTTCTGAAATGCTGTGGTGGGCTCATGTAACAGTAACACCAGAGGCTAGGAGGATTGCTGTGTTTAGAAGAGGGACTTCAAGGGGATTAAGTGGTTTAATTCCTGTTGGCGGCCATTGTCCACCTAGCTCTGGGGTGGGGGCTAGGCTTGAGTGGAAGAAAGCTCAAAAGAAGCCTAGGAAGAAGAAGGCTTCTGATGTAATGAATAGAATCATGCCATATCGAAGGCCCTTTTGGACAGTTGGAGTATGATGGCCTTGGAAGGTACCTTCTCGGACTACATCTCGTCATCATTGTAATATAACTAGGAGTATGGAGAAGAGGCCTATTGTTAGTAGGGTGGGTGAGTTATAATGGAATCACATGATTAGGCCAGAGGTAGTGAGTAATGCTGCGGTTGCGCCGAAGATTGGTCATGGGCTTGGGTCGACTATGTGGTAGGAGTGTGCTTGGTGTGCCATTAGATATTTTCTTGTAAATACAAGCTTAGGAGGAGGACAAATACGTAGGCTTGAATTATGGCTACTGCTACTTCTAAGATGGTTAATAGGAGTAGGATGAGTGCTGTTAGAGCGGAGATTGATGGTACTATCGGGAGGAGGGTGATTGTAGCTGTGGAAATGAGTTGGATAAGTAAATGGCCAGCTGTAAGGTTCGCTGTTAAACGAACCCCAAGAGCTAGGGGTCGGATAAGGAGGCTAGTTGTTTCAATTAAGATTAAAGCTGGAATTAGTGGCGTAGGAGTTCCCTCTGGGAGAAGGTGACCTAAGGAGGCGGAGGGTTGATTTCGTAGGCCTGTTAGCAGGGTAGCGAGTCATAATGGTAGGGCTAAGGCTATATTTATTGATAGTTGGGTGGTGGGGGTGAAGGTGTATGGGAGGAGGCCGAGCAAATTAATAGAAAGGAGTAGGAGGATTAGGGATGTTAGTAAGAGGGCTCATTTGTGGCCTGCTTTGTTTAGGGGAGTTATTAGTTGTTTCGTAATTAGGTGAATAATTCAGAGTTGAATGGTAGAAAGACGGTTATTGACCCACCGACTCCCCGGGGAGGGGAGTAGGAGGGCCGGAAGAAGGAGGGATGGAAGGATTAGTGGTGTTCCTAGGAGGTATGGGCTTGAGAATTGGTCGAAGAAGCTTAAGTTCATGGTCAGGTTCATGGGGTGGGGCTTGTTGTTAAGGTTTTGTTTGAAGGGGCATTTGTCTGGGTAAATGAGAGGAGTTTAGGTTGGATAAGAAATGAGAAGGAAAATCAAGTTAGGAGTATAATGGTGAATCATGGGTTGGGGTTTAATTGGGGCATGTCACTAAGGAGGGGAGGATTCCTCTTTCTCTAGCTTAAAAGGCTAGTGCTGGTTCATAGCTTCTTAGTGGTTAGGATGATAGGAGGGAGGATCAGGTTTCGAAGTGTTTTAGAGGGGTAGATTCTACTACGATAGGCATGAAACTGTGGTTAGCTCCACAGATTTCTGAGCATTGGCCGTAAAATACTCCTGGTCGGGTGGTAATGAAGGAGGTTTGGTTTAATCGTCCTGGGATTGCGTCAGTTTTTACTCCAAGGGTTGGAACAGCTCATGAGTGGAGGACATCGTCAGCGGTAATGATCATTCGGATGGGAGATTCCATGGGAATAACGATGCGATGGTCGACTTCTAATAGGCGGAAGTGGCCTTGGGGGAGATCTATTGTTGGGATTATGTAGGAGTCAAACGAGAGGTCTTTGAAGTCTGTGTATTCATAAGTTCAGTATCATTGGTGGCCGATAGCTTTTAGGGTAAGGTCGGGTTCATCAATCTCGTCTATCATGTAGAGGATTTGCAAAGAAGGGAGAGCGAGCAGAACTAGGACGATGGCGGGTAGGATAGTTCAGATTAATTCAATTTCTTGGGCGTCTACAGTATTTGATGAGAGTTTATTTACTAGTATAAGGGCAAGGAGGTAGAGTACTAAGCTGCAAATAGCTAGTGTCACTATTAGTGCATGGTCGTGGAATTCTACAAGTTCTTCTATGATGGGGGATGAGGCGTCTTGAAATCCTAGTTGGGAGTGGTTTGCCATGTGAGGTGTACAGGGTTCGCACCTGTGATTTAGTCTTGACAAGTCTATGTAATTAATTTACTAACACTTCATAAGAAAGAAGCATTAAGTGGTTTGATGCGGTTGGCTTGAAACCAGCATGTGAGGGTTCGATTCCTTCCTTTCTTGTACTTGGACGAAGGCTGGTTCTTCGAAGGTGTGGTATGGGGGTGGACATCCGTGGATTCATTCAATGTTAGTTGAGGTTAATTCGGGTTGAAGTACTTTGCGTTTTGCTGAGAAGGCCTCTCAGACGATGAATATTAATATGATTACAGCTGTCATTGAAATTAAGGAGCCGATTGAGGAGAGTGTGTTTCATAGGGTATAAGCATCTGGGTAGTCTGAGTATCGTCGAGGTATGCCGGCTAGGCCTAAGAAGTGCTGTGGGAAGAAGGTTAGGTTAACTCCTGTGAATATTACTCCGAAATGAGCTTTTGTTCATGTGGGGTGCAGGGTGAAGCCTGTAAATAAAGGAAATCAGTGGGTAAGTCCTGCTAGGATGGCGAAGACTGCCCCTATTGAGAGAACATAATGGAAGTGGGCAACTACGTAGTAGGTGTCGTGGAGGGCAATATCTAGGGATGAGTTGGCGAGGACAATTCCTGTTAAGCCCCCGATAGTGAATAAGAAGATAAATCCTAAGGCTCAGAGCATGGGGGGGTCTCATTTGATAGTTCCTCCGTGCAGAGTGGCTAATCAGCTAAAGACTTTGATGCCAGTTGGAATAGCGATGATTATGGTAGCTGACGTGAAGTAGGCTCGGGTGTCTACATCTATTCCTACTGTGAATATGTGGTGGGCTCATACAATGAAGCCTAAGAATCCAATTGATAATATTGCTCACACTATTCCTATGTAGCCGAAGGGTTCTTTCTTTCCTGCATAGTATGTTACTACGTGGGAAATTATTCCAAAGCCTGGAAGGATGAGGATGTAGACTTCAGGGTGTCCGAAGAATCAGAATAAGTGTTGGTAAAGCACTGGGTCTCCTCCTCCTGCAGGGTCAAAGAATGAAGTATTAAGATTACGATCGGTAAGGAGTATTGTAATTCCAGCAGCTAGGACTGGCAGGGAGAGTAATAGAAGGATAGCTGTGATGAGGACAGATCATACGAACAGGGGTGTTTGGTATTGTGTAAGTGTAGGGGGTTTTATATTAATAATTGTAGTGATGAAGTTAATAGCTCCTAGGATAGATGATACACCTGCTAGGTGAAGGGAAAAGATGGCTAGGTCTACTGATGCACCGGCGTGGGCGAGGTTGCCAGCTAGGGGGGGATAGACAGTTCATCCAGTACCAGCTCCAGCCTCCACGGTGGAGGAGGCTAGTAGGAGAAGGAAAGAGGGTGGAAGAAGTCAAAAGCTTATGTTGTTCATGCGGGGGAATGCTATGTCTGGGGCACCAATTATGAGGGGAACCAATCAATTTCCAAAGCCCCCGATTATAATAGGCATTACTATAAAGAAGATCATGACAAAGGCGTGGGCTGTAACGATTACATTATAAATTTGGTCGTCTCCTAGGAGTGTTCCTGGTTGTCCTAGTTCTGCACGGATTAGTAGGCTGAGTGCTGTGCCGGCTATGCCTGCTCATGTGCCGAAGATCAGATAAAGAGTGCCAATGTCTTTATGATTAGTCGAGAATAGTCATCGGTTAATGAAAGTCACAGGTAAGATGGCTGAATGTTGAAGCGTTAGGCTGTAGTCCTTTTTACAGAGGTTCAATTCCTCTTCTTATCGGCCTTGTAGTGAAGTTCATGGTGAGTTGCAAGCTCATTGATGTACACTAAAGTGTGCCAGGGCCTCATAGGCAGAAGCCCATAGGTTAGGGCGTCTAGCTGTTAATTAGAATTGTATGGGATCAAAACCCATCTGCCTAGGGAAGGCTTTAGCTTAATTAAAGCATCTGGTTTGCATTCAGAAGATACAGGTTAATACCCTGTTAGTCTTAGGCAGAAACTAAGAGAGTTTAACTCTTATTTAAGGCTTTGAAGGCCCTTGGTTTAGGGTGGCGGTTAATCCTAAGTTTCTAGAATATGGTGATCATTAAGGGGGATATAGGTAGTAGGGAAGTTGATAGGGATGATAAGATAGCTGTGGGGGTGTTTAGTGATTTGTTAGTGCGTCAGAGTTTTATGTGGTTAGTTGAGTTAGGAGGGAGTGTGATTGTTGAGTGGTATGCAAGGCGAAGGTAAAAGAATAGGCTTAAAAGTGATAGTAAAGAAATAATTGTAGCTGAAGGAGTTATTTCTTGTTTAATGAGTTCTTTAATAATAAATCATTTTGGCATGAAGCCTGTTAGTGGTGGGAGACCTGCTAGGGATAAGAGTGCCAGTATTACAGTTGTGTTTAGTATTGGTGTTTTTGTTCATGAGATAAGTATAGTTGATAGTTTCAGGACTTTGGTTTGAGTTAGGGACAGGAATAGGGTTGTTGTCATGATTGTATAAAGAGAAAAAGTGAGGAGAGTGAGTTGTGGGTTGTAGGTGATGATGATGATTATTCAACCTAGGTGGGAGATAGATGAGAAAGCTAGGATTTTACGTGTTTGTGTTTGGTTTAATCCTATTCAACCTCCGATTAGTGCTGAGAGGATTGCTAGGGTGGTTAGTAGGGTGGGGTTAAGGGATTGGGCTGACATGAGGAGGAGGGTGATAGGGGGGAGTTTTATAAGGGTTGAAAGTAATAGAGCTGTAGTTATTGGGGAGCCTTGAAGGACTTCTGGAAATCAAAAGTGGAAGGGGACAAGTCCTAGTTTGATTCCAATTGCTATTGTTAATAGCAGGCAAGATGTGGGGTGATTAAGTTGTGTAATGTCCCATTGGCCCGTAGATCAGGCATTAGTTAGGCTTGAAAATAAGATTAGGGCTGATGCAGTTGATTGGGTAAGGAAGTATTTGATTGTAGCTTCGATTGCTCGGGGGTGGTGGGATTTAGAGATGAGGGGGATGATGGCTAGGGTGTTGATTTCTAGGCCTGTTCAGGCTAGGATTCAATGGTTACTAGAAATGGTAATGCTAGATCCTATAATCAGGCTAAGGGTGGAGATTAGTTTAGCGTGAGGGTTCATTAGTAGGGGAAGGGGTTAGACCATCATTTTCGGGGTATGGGCCCGATAGCTTAGTTAGCTGACCCTACTAGAAAATAATATAGAGGGAGTATGAAGAGTTTTGATCTCTTTAGTGTAGGTTCGACTCCTACTTTTCTAAGGTTGGGAGGTAGCGAGAGGACTTTTATACCTCTATGTTCACTTTATCATAGTGATCCTTTGGCTATTCAGGCACGCTGCCTTAGATGGGGGGAAGACCGGCATAGCTAATTGGCATGCTGGTATGTCAGAGACACATGGCTAGGGTTAGGGGTAGGAAGTTTTTTCATAGGAGGTGCATTAGTTGGTCGTAGCGAAATCGTGGGTATGAGGCTCGAATTCATAGGAATGAGGATGAGAGGAGGAGGACTTTTGTGGCCAGTACAATGGAAAAGAGTTGAGATGGAAGGTTTAGGAAACTTGGGTTAAGGAAAAGAATGGTTGTTAGTGTGTTTATGAGTATAATATTGGCGTATTCGGCCAGGAAAAATAAGGCAAATGGTCCGGCAGCATACTCAACGTTAAATCCTGAGACGAGTTCAGATTCCCCCTCTGTAAGGTCAAATGGGGCTCGGTTAGTTTCAGCGAGGGTGGAGATAAATCATATTATTGTTAAAGGTCATGAGGGGAGAATGAGGTAGATAGGTTCTTGAGTGGTGGCTAGAGTAGCTAGTGTGTAGTTTCCGCTTAATATAATTGTAGCTAGAAGGATGATGGCTAGGGTGACCTCATATGAGATTGTTTGGGCAACAGCTCGTAGGGCTCCAATTAAGGCGTACTTGGAGTTTGAAGCTCATCCGGATCATAGGAGGGAGTAGACAGTTAGGCTTGATATGGCTAGGAGGAATAGTAGTCCTAGGTTTAAGTCTGCAAGGGGGTAAGGTAGTGGAAGAGGGGTTCAAATGGTGAGGGCCAGGAGTAGAGCCAGAATGGGTGTTATAATAAATAGAAAGGGGGAGGAGGTGGATGGGCGGATGGGTTCTTTAATAAAGAGTTTAACTCCGTCTGCGACAGGTTGGAGTAGACCAAAAGGGCCCACGATGTTTGGGCCCTTTCGGGCCTGTATGTAACTGAGAATTTTTCGTTCTACAAGTGTTAGGAAGGCCACGGCAGTTAGGATGGGGAGTACATAGGATAGGGTTATGGTTATAAGACTTATTAAGGTAGGTGAGGTCATGCTTGGGGGGGGCTAGGGAGAGGACTTGAACCTCTGGGTAAAGGGCTTAAGCCTTTTGCATTTGCCAAGCTCTGCCACGCTAGCTGTTCCTTTTCTAGGAATTACATGTGGGGAAAGCTTTTTAGCAATTGAGTTGTATTCATTGTTTATAAGGCTGGGGTGTATCTTAGAGTATTGACCCCACTTTTCCGGTCCTTTCGTACTGGGAAGAGTTTATTCATAGATAGAAACCGACCTGGATTACTCCGGTCTGAACTCAGATCACGTAGGACTGTTAATCGTTGAACAAACGAACCCTTAATAGCGGCTGCACCATTAGGTTGTCCTGATCCAACATCGAGGTCGTAAACCTCCTTGTCGATATGGGCTCTTGGAGGAGATTGCGCTGTTATCCCTGGGGTAGCTTGGTCCATTGATCAATTGTATTGGGTCTGGGTTACTGTTTGTACTTTGATGGGTGGTATCTTAGTGAAGAGTGATGGTCTATGGGTTTGGAGGATTTATTTTTCTCCAAGGTCGCCCCAACCGAAAAATGTCGATCAAGAGTTAAATGTGGGTAAGTCCGGTGGATGGTACGGATGTAAAGGTGATCGCAATTTTAAAGTTCCACAGGGTCTTCTCGTCTTATGATCACATTCTCGTTTTTGCACGGGAATACTAATTTCACTGATTGCCTGCAAGAGACAGTTAAGACCTCGTTTAGCCTTTCATACAAGTCTCAATTTATGGGACAATTGATTGCGCTACCTTCGCACGGTTAGAATACCGCGGCCGTTAAACTTTGGGGTCACTGGGCAGGCATCACCTTCAATACTTGTATTTGGCTGAAGGCTATGTTTTTGGTAAACAGTCGGGTCTTTAGTTTGCCGAGTTCCTTTTGCAGGTTTTAATCATTTAATGTGGGCGTTCCTGGGTTGGTTTAACAGATTAAGTTAAATATGGGTTCTTGTTAAAGTGGGGGTATAAGTTGTTCTGTTAATAATGTGTTAATGTAAGTTTACGCCGATGAGGGTGGTTCCAAGTTACTCATTTTAGCATTAATTCTTCTATTATCATAGGTTAACCTGTTATAAGATGAGGGAATCAGATAGGAGTGTAGATTTTTCTATAGGAGAGCTTTGACGCATTCTTTTGTTGGTGGCTGCTTTAAAGCCTACGACAGGGGAGGGGATAAATTATCCGCTGGGGGAGGTTGTGTTCTTTTTCGAGGGGGCTGTACCCCCATCGAATTGCTCTTAACTCTTACATTAGCTAGGTTAGGTGAGGTCCATAGGGGATGAGTTAAGGAGGAACTTAAATTCATTTGACAGGTAACCAGCTATCACCCAGCTCGGTTGGCTTTTCACCTCTACCAGTAAGTCATCCCACTCTTCTGCGACAGGGACGGGTTCGCTCGATTATAGCTGCTTACAGGTAGCTCGCTTGGGTTTCGGGAAGGCAAACTTTTAGTTCGCTTTGCTTGGTTATTCTTGCTAAATCATGATGCAAGAGGTACAAGGGTTGATCTTTACTGTTTTTTGCTTGTAGTTTTCATTAGTTATTTCATCTTTCCCTTACGGTACGGTTATTCTCTATTGCGCCGAAGGTCTTTTCTATCGCCTATACTAGGAAAGGTTAGAATGTTTTACTTAGGTGTGGCAGTGGATTTTTAAAGGTTGTGGGTGGTGAATGATTGGGCTAGAGGAGGGGCAAGTCAAGGCGACCTCGCTTATGGAGGTATCTTTCAGGTGTAAGCTGAATGCTTTAGGGGTTAGCTACGTCTTGATAGTCTAAGCGCACCTTCCGGTACGCTTACCTTGTTACGACTTACCTCGTCTTTGGCTTATGGGTGGGGTATTATTTATCGGTGTTTGTGGCCTATGAAGAGGGTGACGGGCGGTATGTACGTGCCCTAGAGCCATCTTAAAGTAGGCTTAGGCAAATATGGTCCTATTTTACTGCTAAATCCTCCTTCTAGGGACGAGTTTCATGTCCCTTTTCGTCTATTCTATGTTAGAAAATGTAGCCCATTTCTTCCACCCCATGGGCTATACCTTGACCTGTCTTGTTAGTGGGGACTATTGGGCTCACTGTTGGTCTTTCATTTTAGGTGGGCTGGCGACGGCGGTATGTAGGCTGATTGGAGCAAGGGGTGGTTGGGTGGATCGTGGATTATCGATTATAGAACAGGCTCCTCTAGGTGGGTTTAGGGCACCGCCAAGTCCTTAGAGTTTTAAGCGTTTGTGCTCGTAGTTCTCGGGCGGATACGAGGGTATGTGAGTATCTGGATTAAGGGCCAGGCATAGTGGGGTATCTAATCCCAGTTTGTGCCCTGGCTTTCGTGGGTTTAAATTGGTCATGTGGCTAAGATGGTTTAAGTGGGCTTAAGTGGATCATGGGCTTATGACAGCTTAGTTGCATTTCGATCTTAGTTGTTGGAGATAACATATGGCCACTCTTTACGCCGGGGGCTATTGACTTGGGTTTCTTGTATGACCGCGGTGGCTGGCACAAGATTTACCAACCCTGAAGATTGCTATGGCTAAGTCAAGTTTTCACTTATTGCTTAAGGCTAATTACTGCTGAATACCCGTGGGGGCGTGGCTTTGGCAAGGTGTTTTGGGCTACGCTTGGGTGAGCCTGATACCTGCTCCTTTTGCTTAGTGAGGCATTAGGGCATTTTCACTGGAATGCGGATACTTGCATGTATATGTCTAGCAAAAGTCAATAGCAAGGTTAGGACTAAGTCTTTTGCCCGCAGGTATAGTAGGTCCCGTCTTGGCATCTTCAGTGCCATGCTTTGGAGTAAGCTATGGGGGCTGTAGTAGTAGAATTCACTTATTTTTAAATTAACAATATAAATAATGTTAGTTTGTGGGGTTTTGTGCCGTGCATTTTTGTTTTTAAAAACGTTGCATTGGGTAGTGGAGTTACTCTAATAAAAATGATGTAAACAACAATATGTATATACTAAACGAAACGTTTATATGGTTTGGGGGATTTTATGCGGTAGTTTAAATGTAATTTAGTTTTTTAAAAAATAATTTTAAAAAAAATTAAAAAAATTTGTGGAGAACTTCCTAGTTTTGTTAAGAAAATAGAGGAAGTGAAAATTTGTAAAAATATGTCCGGCAAGCATTCATTAAACAGCACCATTTACCGGGGGGGGTGGAATGAACCATTACCAAATGCGATCCAAAGTGCATCAGTGTCAAGATGATTCCCCATACACGCAAACCGTCTCATCGAGGGACACGAGAGGACTAGGATAGGACGCAACGCAGGAGTAGTCCAGGCTTCACTTGAATAGCACTCCGCACCCGCACTGTGAAGGGCAACCTGTGAAGAAGCCCCAGAAAAAAGAGGAACCAACAGCAATGAAGAGTTAAGATGCCGCGATCACGGGCTTGATAGGGGAGAATAATGCACAGATGACTTCGTGAAAAGTGAGGAGTTCAGGAGTTATGCATGGGATGTTCCTGACCGAGGAACCAGAGGCGCAAAAGAGCAAGAAGGGCGAGGGGTGTAGGGGGAAAGAATGGGCCTGAAGCTAGTCATGAGGTACATTACGGGCAGGGGATGGTGATCTCTCGTGAGGTGAACGATCAATAAATCCATCTGATACGACGAGCATAACCAAATGAGGAAGAGCAGTGTTGTATAGTTATGTCCTGTAACCATTCATATATATGGTGTCTTGGAAGTGGTGAATAAGTCGACTAGGGATTGGAGAAGTAATGTTGTAGGGCATTCATGAGTAGTACATAAGGAGAAATGGGGGTAAGGTGTTATGTCCGATTACATATAATGGGTTTAGTACGTATACATATATAGTACCGGTACCATAATGTATGTGGTAGATAGAGGTATGCACAAAGTACATAGTATGTCCCTCCTGGGGGGGAAGGGGGGGATGCATTCAATAGGGGAGTTATATTAAAAATGTT